CTGACTCATATTGATCATTTAGTAAAGAGTGACTATGGTTATCAAATGTTTGAACAAGCGGGAGCAATTTACTTACGATACGTAGTTGACATTCATCAAAAGGATCTAATGAATTATGAGTTCAATACATCCTGTTTAGCAGAAAGACGGATATTCCTTGCTCATTATCAGACAATCACTTATTCACAAACCTCGTGTGGGGCTAATAGTTTGCATTTCCCATCTCATGGAAAACCAAAACCCTTTTCGTTCCGCCTAGCCCTATCCCCCTCTAGGGGTATTTTAGTGATAGGTCCTATAGGAACTGGACGATCCTATTTGGTCAAATCCCTAGCGACAAACTCCTATCTTCCTTTCATTACGGTATTTCTGAACAAGCTGGATTTGAAAATAGTTATTGATGATCTCGATCCTGAGGACTATATGGAAGCGCTTGATGATGTGGATATTGATGGTATTGATGATGATAGCGATCCTGCTAAGGACTATATGGATGCGCTTAAAGATGTGGACGATATTGATGATCGTGACTCTATTTATTCGAACTTGGACTCGGACCCGGAGCTGAGGGAGGAGTATACGGTGGATGATGAGATACTTAGGTATATCATCGAGTTGGAAATAGACCTAGCTTCTATCAACTTGCAATTCGAATTGGCAAGAACAATGTCTCCTTGCATAGTATGGATTCCAAACATTCATGATCTGTATGTGGATGAGTCGGAGTCCCTCGGTTTATTATTGAACTATCTCTCCGGGGATTGTGAAAGACGGTCCACTAGAGATATTCTTGTTATTGCTTCGACTCATATTCCCCAAAAAGTGGATCCCGCTCTAATAGCTCCGAATAAATTAAATACATGCATTAAGATACGAAGGCTTCTTATTCCACAACAACGAAAGCACGTTTTCACCCTTTCATATACTAGGGGATTTCACTTGGAAAAGAAAATGTTCCATACTAATGGATTCGGGTCCATAGCCATGGGTTACAATGCACGAGATCTTGTAGCAATTACCAATGAGGCCCTATCGATTAGTATTACACAGAAGAAATCAATTATAGACACTAATACAATTAGATTCGCTCTTCATAGACAAACTTGGGAGTTGCGAGCCCATGTAAGACCGGTTCCGGATCATGGGATCCTTTTCTATCAGATAGGAAGGGCTGTTGCACAAAATGTACTTATAAATAATTGCTGCCTTATAGATCCTATATCTATCTATATGAAGAAGCAATCATGTTACGAAGGGGATCCTTATTTGTACAAATGGTTCTTCGAACTTGGAACGAACATGAAGAAATTAACGATACTTCTTTATCTTTTGAGTTGTTCTGCCGGATCGATCGCTCAAGATCTTTGGTCTCTACCCGGACCCGATGAAAAAAATTGGATCACTTCTTATAGACTCGTTGAGACGGATTCTGATCTAGTTGATGGCCTATTCGAAGTAGTAGAAGGGGCTCTGGTGGGATCCTCGCTTCTTAGGCCCGAACCAAGGAATCCCTTAGAGATGATGGAAAATGGATCTCGTTCTATCTTTGATCGTAGATTTCTCTATGAATCGGAGTTTAAAGAATGGGCAGAAGGCACCGACCCGCAACAGTTAGCGGAGGATGCAGTCGATCACATAGTTTGGGCTCCTAGAATATGGCAATCTTGGGGCTTTCTATTTGATTGGATCGAAAGGCCCAATGAATTGGAATTTCCCTATTGGGCCAGGTCATTTCGGGGCAAGCCGATCATTTCTGATGAAGTGAATGATGAATATTTTGATTATGCATTTTATGGTGAAGGGGATGGTGGATATGATGAAGAGGATGAGCTTCAAGAGAATGATTGGGAGTTCTTGCAGAGTGAAACCATGGAGTACCCGGGACGAGATAGATCTTCCAAAGAACAAGTCTTTTTTCGAAAAGGCCAATTCATTTGGGACCCTGGAGATCCACTCTTTTACATATTCAACGATGAGCTCTCTGTCTTTCTGTTTTCACATCGAGAATTCTTTGCAGATGAAGAGATGTCAAAAGGGCTTCTTCTGACTTCCCAAAGGGAGACTCTATATAAACGCGGGTTTAGCAAGAAACCGAAAGAAAAGTACTTCGAATTTTTTATTAATCGCCAGAGACGGAGACGGCTTCGAACCATTAGTTCATTATATAATAGATCTTTCCGTTCTAATATTCAATCCGCGAGTTATCAGTACTTATCAAACCTGTTCCTATCTAACGGAAGGCTGTTGGATCAAATGACAAAGACATTGTTTAGAAAAAGATGGATTTTCCCGGATGAACTGAAAATTGGATTCATGTAACAGGAGAAAGATTTCCCATTCCTTAGTCGTAAAGATATGTGGCCATGAAAGAGGGATTAAGTGGAACAGAATTGACTGGGCGGTAGAGTCGTGGAAATACTTGTTTTTTCCATATTTCGGACCTTAGCTCCACGGAACAATATGCTACTGCTGAAACATGGAAGAATTGAAATCTTAGATC